AGTAGTAGAAAGAGTACCGTGCTTCTATCTGGACTTCAAACCGTTTAGCTTTAACCCTGTTAATGGCCCCACATTATTGGTTGATAGAGAATCAAAGTATATTTACCAACGACTCACGAAATGCTATAGTTCGAAAATATGATTTGATTGATTTATTAATTAATTCAGAAGTAATTCGCGGAATCATGCACCTTTTATTTCCTAGTTAGACCAAAAAAGAAAGGGCAGTTGGTCAGATCCAGCCCATTCTTGAAATAAACAACTCGCACACACTCTCTTTCCAAAAAAAATCAATACACCAAGTACTACACTTAGATTTATTGGATTTGTTGCAAAAATATCGGTATTAAACCCAAAACTTCCGGCAGCTGACCAATAACCGAAGGAAAGGAAAGAATCGGTTACATCTTTCATATGATCTCCTCTTTCGTATTCTTAGAGATAAGATAAACTCTCTATCTTTTTTGTTTCTTCTAGCAGCTTTCCTATTCTTTTTATATTTGTAAATACTACTAAAATAGAGTAAAAAATAATATAAAATATGGATTTATATAATGTATTTTGTTTCAAGGGAAATTTCGAATAAGAATAATAATTATTAGAATTAGATATGGGGTCTTATGTTCTGTGAGTTTCGCAATATCTCGTTTAAGGAAAAAGCGGCGGAAAACCCAAAGAAATCAAAAACGGAAACTATATGTATTTTTCGTTTGTATTTGTAGGATTAAACAAAAGGATTCGCAAATAAAAGTGCTAATGCCACAACTAGTCCATAAATTGTTAAAGCTTCCATAAAAGCCAGACTAAGCAATAAAGTGCCTCGTATTTTTCCCTCTGCCTCTGGTTGTCTCGCGATCCCTTCTACAGCTTGTCCCGCAGCAGTACCTTGACCAACTCCAGGTCCAATAGAAGCAAGCCCTACGGCTAATCCAGCAGCAATAACGGAAGCAGCAGAAATCAGCGGATTCATGATAAATTCCTCGCACCAAAACAAAAAATAAAGAAATAGTTAATGATACAATAAATGAATGAATTATGACTTACTTATTCCATCGATCAAATTGATCCAGTCAAAATAACTAAAAAACCAGAATAGAAATAATCAAATTCGTGAATTATCAGAAATACCTCGATATCTATTTTTTTTTAGTTCCTCTCAACTTTTTGAATTTGCACAAGTTTTGTTATTCCATTTCTTTCTTTTTTCCTTTACTCTTGACTTCCGAATCCTTCTTTGAATTCTTTGGTCTTTTTCGTGATTTAGATTCAACCAATTCCATATTCAATTAAAAATAGCAGATGACGACGAAAAAAAAGACCTTTCATTCCAATCCCTACATAAATTCACATATATGGAATGGGTAAAATTCACTCTATCTTTATACTTAGATAATATCACATATACGTGTCTTTCCCCCATAATGTAAACTAACTATTCATATCTTAGATTAGAAAAGAGATCGAAAAGCTCTCTTGCCTTTATCCGACAATTACTTAATCTTAATATGAGAATATCTGTTTTACTATTACTTACTCTAGATCGTATCTACTTTAATTTCTACCTTATTTCTATATTTCTGTTCCCCAAGCGTAAGCGGTTTACCTTGATACGCGTCTACATTGCGTCGGGTTAAGCTAAAAAAAGACTCTGGCGCAAACTAATCAATGGTGGCCTTCCATGGATTCTCCTATATAAGCCGCGGCTAAAGTTGCAAAAATAAGAGCTTGAATGCCACTTGTAAATAATCCAAGAAACATCACAGGTATAGGAACCACTAAAGGTACTAAAGAAACAAGAACAACAACTACTAATTCATCGGCTAATATATTTCCGAAAAGTCGAAAACTAAGCGATAAGGGTTTTGTGAAATCTTCTAAGATGTTAATGGGTAAAAGAATTGGAGTTGGTTGAATGTATTTACCAAAATAACCTAATCCTTTTTTGGTAAGACCCGCATAGAAATATGCTACTGACGCCAGTAAAGCTAAAGCAACGGTAGTATTTATATCATTTGTGGGTGCGGCTAACTCACCATGAGGTAATTGTATTATTTTCCAAGGTAAAAGAGCCCCTGACCAATTCGAAACAAAAATAAATAGAAACATAGTTCCAATAAATGGAACCCAGGGACCATATTCTTCTCCAATCTGAGTTTTACTCACGTCTCGAATGAATTCCAGGACATATTCAAAAAAATTTTGACTATCAGTAGGAATGGTTTGTGGATTACGAACAGCTAGAATGGCTGAAGCTAATAAGATAGCAATTACAACCCAAGAAGTAATAAGTACTTGGGCATGGACTTGGAAACCGATTATTTGCCAATAGAAATGTTGGCCTACTTCCACGCCGGATATAGCGTATAATTTTAGTGTGTTGATGGAACATAATAAAACATTCATATTACCCTCTGAAAGAAATAGAACTTTAACTTTAAAAAGGAAGTATTTTGATTCAATCATCTCTTTTTCGACTTGTTCGCTTAAATTGTATATTTTGAAGATTAACTAATCATACAACAGCCTCAGTTTTTTTATCTATTTTGTGCGATTCAAGACAAGAATAGTAACCAATTCAATAAATTTCTTCTATGGAGTTTCAAAAAGAATTTACACGTAATCTTCTTATTATTATTAATCAAGAATTTCGTATATAGCTAGAACGACCCTCATAAATTGAAAATACTAATTTATTAAGAATAAATCGGATTGAAGCTATAGCATCATCATTCGCTGGAATCGAAATATCTGCTAGATCCGGGTCACAATTTGTATCAATTAAACAAATCGTTGGAATTCCCAAAGTGATGCATTCTCGAAGAGCGGTATATTCTTCTTGCTGATCAACAATTATTACAATATCGGGTAACCCTGTCATATATTTAATCCCGCCCAGATATGTTTGCAAGTGAGATAGTTGTCTCGTCAACACAGCCGCATCTCTTTTCGGAAGACGGTTGAGTCTGCCCGTCTTTTGGTCGGTTCTCAAGTCCCTGAACTTATGAAGTCTCATTTCTGTAGTATACCAATTTGTTAACATACCACCAAGCCATTTTTTATTAACATAATGACACCGAGCCTTTATTGCCGCCCGTGCTACTGAATCAGCTGCTTTATTTTTGGTACCAACAATTAAAAATTGTTTTCCCTTACTTGCTGCATCAAAAACTAAATCACAAGCTTCTGATAAAAATCGAGCCGTTCTAGTAAGATTTATAATGTGAATACCTTTACGCTTTGCAGAGATATAAGGTTCCATTCTAGGATTCCATTTCCTAGCACCATGACCAAAATGAACTCCTGCTTCCATCATTTCGTCCAAATTGATATTCCAATATCTTCGTGTCATTTCTCCCCACACTTCTTCTATTTTTTTTGTTCTTTAAACAGAAGAAGTACCCTAAAAAAAACAGTTCCCGCGGAAACTTCTCTTCTAACGGAGATTGGCCGTTGATAGACGATTCAAGCCATTCGTTTTTTTTATTCTTTCTATTAACAAAACAAACCAAATGACTGCAACACAATCGGATGAATGTGCTCTTAGGAATCAGTAAATCCTAGAAATAAGTGTTCTGATGAATCATGTACATTCGTTGAAATACAAAAAGAAAAACAAAATTCTCTGTGGTGGAACAAAATATCTCTCATTCCCCACTCAAAAAAATTCCTCTTTTTGATTTCAAAAGGAATATTTTTATGCTGCCTTGAACGGTGCACTAATCCTTTGAATCCGGTACCTGCGGGTATCATTCCCCCTAGAACAACATTTTCTTTCAGACCTTTCACCCAATCAATACGACTACGTAGAGCGGCTTTTGCTAAAACTCGAGCAGTTTCTTGAAAACTCGCTTCTGATATGAAACTTTGAGTATTTAAAGATGCTTTCGTTATTCCCAATAATATAGCTCGGTAACAAATCCCTTCGTTCAAAGCACGCCCCGTCTGTTCCACTCGCAAAAATCCAATTAGTTCTCCGGGTAAAAAAACATTAGACATTCCTTCTTCTGAAATCAACACCTTTGATGTTATTTGACGTACAATAATTTCTATATGTCTATTATGGATCTGCACACCCTGGGATCGATAAACCTTTTGGATTTTATTAACCAAAGAGCCACGACTTTGCGCTATAGTTAGTTCAGCGCCAATTAAGAATCCCCAAGGAATTCCAAGAATTCTTGGTAGACGCTCGTTCCAGCCCTCAACTCTCTTTTCTAGGTTCATTGCCATTGAATCAATCGACCGCACTTCTAACACCTGTTCTACTTTTGGAAGACCCTGGGTTATATCACCAGATCTCGACTTTTCATATATAAATGTAACTAATGTATCTCCTTCGAAAAGTATTGCGCCATAATGGCCATGAACAGCAGCTCCTGGAGTGGTAAAATAAGCCTTCGCCGATCTTATTACTATAGAGTCAATTTGAACAAAAATAACTTGACCTGATTTTAGGTGTGGCCCATTTTTGACTATACAGACATTTTCGAAAAAAAACTGTCCAAGGATAATTAGTATAGTTTGTTTTTCACAATAATTATGATGTAGAAAGTACCAATTCAAGTTTTTTGGATTCAAAAAGATGTTACTGCATGAATTGGAATTATAAATAATCCCGGTTTCATCCATTAAAAAAAAATTAAGTAAAAAAATTTGAAGTACTGGAAAAGCCTGTTTTAAATTGTCAAGTTGTAAATATTTAGTTACCGAGCTCTGATTATGAGTTATTAAAAGGTAATAAAAATTCGAAATTTGACAGGTTCTTCCTAAAGGTCCTAACGAATTCCTAGTTGAAATTCCAGGATTTTTTTTAATTGAGTCTTTTATCCCATTCCCATTGTAATGTTTTCTATCGTTGAATGGACTCATTTGAAAACAATTATCTGATGACAAAATTATCAACGATTGAAATTCCTTACTTCTATTCCAGAACGTATTAATAGTTCCTTGATTTTGTATAAAGGGTTGGTGACTCCTTTCCGTGTAGGAAATCGAATAAAACGGATTGGTACGATCTGAACTATTATCCGAGATCAATCCAGGCTCTAACGGATCGTTTCGTTTTCTTATAGAATAAATATGTGATTTCACTAAGTTGATTCTTAAGAACTCTCGAATCAGACCTGTTGTACTTACTTCAACAAAGGAAGCGCGGGCTTCTTCTAACGAAGAACTTGTGTTGTCTTGGTCCCAGGTCAGGATCAAAGAAGCCCGAACTAATTGAATAGGGGTTCCGGAAATGCCACAAATTGGTTTGCCATTTCCATAAAGAATATAATTTTCAACTCTAAGTTTTAGATTCTTCTTTGTCTGCAACGAATCCTGGGGAAAAAGTGTTTCTAGATTTATACCGTTCGCTATTTCATATATGATTACGGGTCGAACCAAAACAAAATATTTTTTCTTGGTAGGTGTGATCCATTGGACATAGAGCCAATTTTTCCCTTTTTTTGATTCTTTAAATTTTTTTTTTACCCTTCCTGGTGGTATCAAGATGCTACTGTGTGGGAATAGCTTATCTATTTCTACAGGAAAATGGATCTCTCCAGAAAAAATTTTAAGTTCAATCTTTTTTTTTTTTTTCTCTATGCGGACCAAGCCGCCTACTCGATTTCTTGTATCTAAAGCGATTTGTGTATCTACTCCAATAATACTATTGTTTCGTACCGTTATGGAAGACGGTTCGGGTAAAATATGCACCTCTTCGGGAATGAAAAAAAATGGATCTACTTTTGTTTGGTATTTTGCCTTAAGTTCTTTCACTTCTCCATACTCAATTAAATCCTCTTTTTTGAGGATTGAATCCAAGCCTATAGCCCCATATTTAGTAATTCCCGAACTCTTTCTTCTGTATTGAGGATCATCAAAATAAGCAAGAATGTTATTTCTCCGAAAAATACCATTTATCGGTATTTCAATCGAAATACTAGAATGAGGCTGTTGGTTTTTCTCTCGTTCTTGAAACCATTGGAATGGAATGATGAATCCATTTCTTCGCCTTTTTGCTAATAAAAAAAAATCATCATTTTTGTGTAGACTAGAATGAAATAGGAGATTACAATGAACCCTATAGACGATTCGATTCAATTCTGAATAATCAAGACTACTGCTTTCGTTTTTATCATAAAAACCCGAAGTAAGGAATTTGGCTTTCCCTTGATCATTATTTACTGTATTTCCTAAAAAGTTAGAAAGGGGTTTGACTTTGGTATAAAGAAAATAAACGTTCATTTGATCTTGATCTTTATGGATTGAAAAGGGGACTACACTGGATCTGTATGAGCCTCCTAATAATATCCATAAATGACTTGTTTTTGGTAAAAGAAGAACGGTACCATACGTAAAATGGGATGCATGGAGTACATCAGTACTCCAGTGCAGTTCTCCCTCTGAGTTAGAATAAATATATTTTCTAACCCTCTCTTTAAAATTCAAAGTGTATGTTCCTGCGCGAATCTCAGCAATCACTTGTTCTGATTCTACATATTGATCGTTTTGAACTAAAATCAAACTTTTTGGTGGAATAATCACATTATATATAATAACCTCACTCTCAATAATTACATACAAGTCTATATAAGAGAGAAAAGCGGGGTGCCCGTGACGTGTACGTATGGGATGAACCAAGTCCTCATTGAATTTTATTTTTCCATTAAAAGGGGATCGCACATGTTTTGCAGTACCCCCTGTAAATACTCCACCGGTATGAAAAGTTCTTAATGTTAGTTGAGTGCCGGGTTCCCCAATAGATTGACCCGCAATAATACCTACAGCTTCTCCCAATTCGACGAGGTCACCATGAGTGAGGCTCCGGCCATAACATAATCGGCAGATCCAAGACGTACTTTTACAGGTAAGAGGCGTTCGGATCGAAATGGGTTGTGTTTGAAAAGTTATGACTCGATTAACAAGTCCAATACCAATATCTTGATTTCGAATGGCAAGATAGCGTGAGCCTATATATATATCGTCTGCTAATACACGGCCAATCAACATTTGGCTAAAAATTCTTTCCGACATCATCTCATTTCGAGGACTTACAGAAATTCCTTGGATCGTGCCACAGTCTGTTCTACGTACAATAATGTGTTGAACTACTTCAACAAGTCTGCGTGTAAGATATCCCGCATCCGATGTTCGTACAGCAGTATCTACAACTCCTTTACGGGCTCCGTAACACGAAATGATATATTCTGTTAAAGAAAGTCCTTCACGTAAATTGCTTTGAATAGGTAAATCAATCATTTGTCCTTGTGGATCCGACATTAATCCTCTCATACCTACTAATTGGTGTACTTGAGATGCATTGCCCCTAGCTCCCGAAAAGGACATCATATGGACTGGATTAAAAGGATCAGTCATCCGAAAATTAGGATTCATTTCTTGCCGTAAATATTCACTTGTAGCATACCATATCTCAATCGATTGTCGTAATTTTTCTACCGCGTGTACATTTCCATAATAATGATGTTTTTCAAAAATCAAACTTTGTTGTTCAGC